TAGGTTCCAGATCCAAGTAGTAGTATCAGGACCTTTAGCTATTGTTCTTGAGAAATGTCCAGGTTTAGCCCATTCCTCGAAAGACGTTTTTACGGGATCCCTATCTACAACAATTTTTACTTCTGGTTCCGGCGAACGAATAATCATTAAGTCCTCCTCTTTCCGGACAACACATACAAAGAGACCCGCCAACAGTAAAGTTTTTATTGAACCTTTGAAAGATAGATATTTTCTTTATGATTAGTCCCCTTCTTTACTATGCCCCCATCTATCTATTTAATTTAGTTATTCACTAGAGCAATTATGATATTGAAGTCAATCCGAGGCAAGTGTTCGGATCTATTATGACATAATTATTAGGTGCCTAATGGACCTCTCTTTTTGGAAAATCCTTTTCTAGCGTGAATTTTCTTTGTGCAACTCGGTGTATTTGTATCTGAATGTACCTATCTGAGTGCGTAAGTACCCATAAAAATCTACTTCCATGAAATATTTTATAACTTTACTACAACTACAAATCTACAAATCACAAGATGATTCAGTAGAATGAAATGCATTATAATTACTAAGATCTATTCCGATATCTTATCTATATTGAGTTTAATCATTCGAAAGTCTCTTTTATTAGCTTTATTCGTTTTATTCTATATTGTATCTGGATCATTTATCCCTATGAAGTCCAATACAATGATTTTAGATTAGACGATTTTAGAAGGAGGAGATATAATGAAACTCTTGATTGCGCCTTTTCGCGGGAACAATCTATTTTATTTAATTGATAGATCCAACAAACCAACCCATTTTAATGAATTAAAAAAGAGAGTGGTCTTATTCGAATTCGAAACGTCTCGTGATCTTCAACCAATTATGTGCTTCAATATAATTACCCGGGCTAAGCGCTATAGCTTGTTTCCAATATTCAGCAGCTTGATCGAACCAAGCCTCCGCAATTTCTGAATTTCCCTGTAGAATGGCCTGCTCTCCTCGGTCAGAATAGGTGTTTCCTTCCCTTAGAACCGTATTTGAGAGTTTCCTACCTCATACGGCTCGACAATAGATTCTTTTTTTTTTTGCTTGTGTCCCGTCTTAATCCATCCCATATTAGTATACTAACTAAGTTAGATTTGTCAGAAATCTATCTCCATTTTTCTTGGGTTAACCAGAACAGAACAAGTTAATAGAACAGAACAAGTTAATTACACAAGTTTTAAACTCAAATTTGGATCAATAAAATAATAAGTTTTCTCTTTTATCCCACCTTCAGAAGAATGAAGCATAGATAGCCCCTTATTGTGTTAGAATTTTCTGAAAGGTAACTATCTCGGTTTCATATATGAAATTAATATAGAATCTTTGAAAAAGACTTTCTTCCATAAGAAAAAAGGACTTACTATCTTTGGGATCTGATGCTACACCGCTGCTTAATACTTTACTGGATCAACCCTATTACATAAGTTGATTTCTAACCTAACTTTTAGTCCATATTATGGCATAAGATAAGTAGGCAAAGCAGTTCTTAACGATCCCATGCTAATTGATCTTTACGGTGCTTTCTCTATCAATTCAATCTTTTATCCATAGAGTATATATATATAGGCTGTACTTATTTCTTCCTATTTGAGTTCTCGAGTTCTCGTGAAGTTTCTTTACTTCCTACAGCTGATAAAAATCGTTGCTTTGGGCGATGCCTATGTAGAAAGCCTATATTTTCTAGTATTTACTAGTCGATTGGATTTTTTTCCCTTTTTCTATAGTAGGGATAGTCGCACGTAATGACAGATCACGGCCATGTTATTAAAAGCTTGCGGTAAGAATGGATTTCGTTCTAGTGCCCGAAAATAATATTCCAAAGCTTTTGTATGTTCCCCGTTGCTTGTGTGTATAAGGCCTATATTATAGAGTATATAACTTCGATCATAGGGATCAATTTCTGGTCGCATAGCTTCATAATAATTTTGTAAAGCTTCCGCATAATTTCCTTCGGATTGAGCCAACATCCGTTACGGTCGTTCATTCTAATCAAAGAATCCCCGTTTCAGAACCGTACGTGAGATTTTCATTTCATACGGCTCCTCCCTTCTGTGCATAGTACTAAAGGGAATAATCCATGGATTCCAAATTTCACTATTCTCATTATGAACTAACAGGAGCTAGTATTTTTACAAGAAATCTCTAGCCAGCCTTCCCGCAAGAGGTTTTTCTTAACACCAATCATACTAGTGCTAGATGTAAATGGTAACTCCTCCAACAATTTCTTTGTGCTCAGCGCCGCTTATTTCCAGGAATTAGTCACTTCAACGATCTTTGATGGTTATATGGGTATCCAAAGTACGAACGAGATGGATGTTTGTTGTCCCAACCATTCTTGTTAACCCCGATATCTAGAAGGAAAGGGGTAATTTATAACAAAGTTTTTGTGTTGTTGATTCCTAGATGTAGTGCTTCTTCCCCAATGCTGCCTATTGGTACTAGTGGAATAGGATTGACCACAATATCTAATTCATAGGTCTAACCTTTCGCTCAATACTCAAATTGACAATTGAAGTATCTGAGGCTGCATCAATCGAGGATACACGACGGTAGGAATTGTTCTATCTTCAGACATCACCTTCACTAAGCGCGAGTTTTTTTCCAAAATGGGGTTCTTTCTATCCCGAACCACGCCCCCTTTTTCTTGTAATACTGAGTGAGAACTAGACTAAAAAAAAAAAAAGACTCAATCAAATCGCACCATCTCTGTAATAGGTAAATGCCTTTTTTTCTCCGGAAGTAGTCGGAATTATTCGTAATAATATGTTGGCTACAATTGAAGAGGTCTTATCAATAAAATTGGCATTTATCCGAGATCTAGGCATAATTTACAATCCATTCTCTAATTTTTTTCATTTCCCTTAGTGAGTAGTAAGGAAAAGAATCCCACACCACAAAAAGGAATTGAATAGTAGAGTACAAAATAGCATAAAAATGGGATCGTTCAAAAATAAAGACGTGGACTCTCTGCTTAAAATGTTTCGGATTGGGCAAGGGGAGATATGCAATATTGGAATCAAATTGGATTTCATTCCAATTTCGTAGTTTCGTAGTATTAGTATAGTAACTATTACTATATTCATCTAATCTAGATTTCATCTAATCTAGCTCGAATAACGTATTTTTTACTGCGTATTCTGATAACTTGAGAAGTTGTTTTGATTTAGTTATGATCCAAAAAAAGGGAAAAAGAATGAAATATTCATGGACTGAATAGGGTAAGGTAAGCATCCGTTTTGTTTGCATAATGTGGATCCAATTGAAAATGGAAATAGAAAAATCTATGGGACGCTTCATGAATTTGTAATAAATCTATGGGGTAGCTGATGAGAGAAGTTGTTGAGACATAGGAAATTGGAAAAGAACTTTTCCGATGGAACCTTTCAGCGGACGTACCCGTATTCCAATAGTATGAATGACTCGCTATTCACTAAGTTTGTGGTCAATCTAAGTTTGTGGTCAATAATAAAAAAGATTATGTAGGAGAGATGGCCGAGTGGTTCAAGGCGTAGCATTGGAACTGCTATGTAAGCTTTTGTTTACCGAGGGTTCGAATCCCTCTCTTTCCGTTTCGTTTCTCTTAATTCACCAACGTTACTGAGTACAACGGATCAAATCAAATAATAATTGATACCCTCAGTAAAAAAAAACCTTATTTTTTAGAAATTTCGAAATTCTCTATTTCCAATTACATTATCGTACTGTGATATGTGGTATGTAAGATAAAATATAAATACCATAAAAAGAGCAAAAAAGAAAAAAATTCTCTGAACCTTTCTTTGTTATTTTCGTCAAGTCTGACGGGAATAATATTCTACGACTAACAATTCATTTATTTTCAAACCAATCCATTTACTATCTATTGTTTGATTTACTAATCCTTTATATTGGAATGAGTCAAAAGTCAAATGTTTTGGCAATTCCTCTTGAGGGGATAAAGAAATAGAATTTTGAATCAGAGCTTTCGATCTTTGTTTATCTTTTGTAGTAATAATATCCCTGGGTTTGCAGCGATAACTTGGTATATCCACTATACGACCATTAACTAAAATATGTTTATGATTAACTAATTGCCTAGCCCCGGGAATGGTCGAAGCCATACCCAATCGGAAGAGGATGTTATCCAAACGCATTTCAAGTAATTGTAGTAAAACCTGACCTGTTGACCCTTTGGCTTTTCCAGCGATATGCACATATCTAAGTAATTGTCGTTCTGTCAGACCATAATGAAAACGCAATTTCTGTTTTTCTTCTAGACGAATACGATATTGCGACCTTTTCCCTGAACGCAATTGGTTTTTAAGATCACTTCTGGATCTAGGTTTTTTATTTGTTAGTCCTGGTAAAGCTCCCAGACGGCGTATTTTTTTGAAACGAGGTCCTCGGTAACGAGACATAAAGACTCCTTTTTTTTATTGAAATTGCATTTTTCAGAAAAAAATCTAAATTAAGACTGAACTAAACTAGGGTGAAAGGATAAACGAAAGTTAAATCTATTGAAGTACTACAAACAAAAACAAAGTAGAAAAAAAGTAAACTAGATTCAAAGAAATTGGATCAATATCCGGGGTTTTTTATATATAATTTTTGTAATTTGTAATTGTAAAATTGTAGTAATTAAAATATAGTAAAGTAATAAAATATAGTAAAGTAATAATGTAAAGTAATAATATATAATATATAAATACTATTGTAATGCTGTAATGTAAATGTAAATATGTATAGTATAAATATGTATAGTAAATAGTAAATATGTATATATATAATAATTATATAATAATAATTATATAATATTTATATATATATATATTTATATATAATTGATAAATATAATTGATAATATAATTGATAATATATATTAAATATATTAAAAAATTGATAATATATATTAATATATAGAATTCTAGAATTAGATAGAATTCTAGAATTAGAATAAAAATATATAAAATATATAGAATAATAAAATAAAAAAATATAAAGAAAAATAGAATAATAATATTATTTTATTCTAATAATATTATTTTATTCTATTAGATTATTAGATTAGATTAGATATTAGATTAGAATTTATATTAGGATATTAGGAAATATCCTAGGAAATTAAATTGCGATTATGTTTTATGATTTGTTCTGTAGAAATCTAATTAATCCTATTCACTTTTATGCAAGTGATCGGAGCATAACATAATAGATAGATTGGTGATTCAACATTTTTTTTTTGAAAAGGAAGATTACCAATCGCGAAAAAATGGATAGAGAAAAAGCCGGCTATCGGAGTCGAACCGATGACCATCGCATTACAAATGCGATGCTCTAACCTCTGAGCTAAGCGGGCTTGCTTGCTACATATAGAACATATACATATAGAACATAATAAAATATATAAGAATTGCGGAAACTGCCGAATTTTAACTAGTGGTGGATCTTACCTATTATGTATTCTTACCTATTATGTATTAATATCAACATTATGTATTAAAACAATTATAATATCTATTATGTATATGTTATGTTCATTTTTATTAATTATTATTTCTTAATTAGATTTAATTAGATTCTAATTATTTAAATTCATTTATTTGAATTATTTTATTTTAATATTTAATTAATAAAATTAATAAATAATAATAATTAAATAATTAATTAGAATATGATAATTAAATAATTAATGATAATTAAATAATTAATTTAATAATTAAATAATTAATTAGAATATGAATTCTATCCCTTATACCAAATTATACCAAATTCCCTTATACCAAATATACCAAATTGGCCCCAAGAAAAGGATATTCGAAATTGGAATGAGCCCTTCCTCTGGTTTGATTTGGAAAAAAGATAGAAATAAGAAGAATGAATATCGAACCTTGCACTATTCAAAATTGCACTGTAAAAAAAGGCAAGAAAAAACATATAGATATGCGATATATGTATCCATATTATTGAATTGCGGATACATTAATGATACAATTATTTCTGATTCAAACAGGGGGTTCGTTCATCAATAGAGATGAACTGCTGGGGAATAGCAAAAGAATCAACAAATAGTGGCATAGACCTTTCGATATAGAATAGCTAATTTCAAAATAAAAAAGTAAACGAAAGGTATATATAGAATTCCAATCGCATCAAAACAAAAGGGGATATGGCGAAATTGGTAGACGCTACGGACTTGATTGAATTGAGCCTTGGTATGGAAACCTGCTAAGTGGTAACTTCCAAATTCAGAGAAACCCTGGAAAAAATATGGGGCAATCCTGAGCCAAATCTTTAGGATTTAAAAAATTCGTTTATAAAACGAAAACTAGAATAAAAAAGAAAAGGATAGGTGCAGAGACTCAACGGAAGCTATTCTAACGAATAGAGTTGACTACGTTTCGTTGGTAGCGGGAATCCAATCCGTCTATCAAAAAATTACGGAGGGAGTGGTCCTATATATCTAATACGTACGTATACATACTGACATATTAAACGATTAATCATGACACAACCCATATTAATAATCCATATTAAGAATATTCTATTATTCATAACATATTCATAACATGATTGTTAAAATATTTAAATAATATTATTTAATATTATTAATATTAAATTATTAAAATAAAAAAAATTAGAAATAGAATTTCTAAACTAAAAACTCTAAATTCTAAATCTCTAATAAATTCTAAATCTCTAAATAAAGAATAGAATATAAAATATATATTAAGTATTAAGTAAGAATACGAAATATGTATTTATGAATGAAATATGTAAATGAAATATGTATATTATGTATATAAAAATATATATATATATATATATATATAATATATATAGAAAAAATGCAAAGTTAAAGTTATTGTGAATCCATTCCAATCGGGGTTGAAAAAAGAATCGAATATTATTCAGCGATTAAATCATTCATTCCAGAGTTTGATAGATCTTTTCTTTTGAAAGATTCATCGGACGAGAATAAAGAGAGAGTCCCATTCTACATGTCAATAGTCAATATTGACAACAATGAAATTTATGGTAAGAGGAAAATCCGTCGACTTTAGAAATCGTGAGGGTTCAAGTCCCTCTATCCCCAAGCAAAAGCCCATTTTACTTCTCAACTTTTCTTCTCGTTTTTTTTGATTTCATCCGTAGTTCAGTTCAAACAAAATTCACTATCTTTCCCATTCACCCTACCTTTTCACAAAGGAATCAAAACCAAAATTCTTGGATTTTATCCCAATTTTGATAGATAAAAGAATACCTGTTCAAATGAACATACGAATCTCCATGATTAAATCATTCAAGCCCACAGCGCTTAGACTTAGTAAGTTAATACTCTTTAGCTGCTTGACTTTTTACTTGAATTTAATTCACATAAATGCACACATAAATGCAAGTGTTGTACTAGGATAATGCACGACAAACGGTCGGGATAGCTCAGTTGGTAGAGCAGAGGACTGAAAATCCTCGTGTCACCAGTTCAAGTCTGGT